AACCGTCACCCATTAATACAACGCCAACATTGTTTGATTCCAAATTCAGAGCAATGCCTATTGTACCCTCTTCAAATTCTACTAATTCCCCTGCCATTACTTCATCAAGACCATGAATACGAGCAATGCCATCGCCTACTTGAAGTACGGTGCCGGTATTCACAATCGTGACTTCTCGATTATATTGTTCAATACGTTCACGGATAATATTACTAATTTCGTCGGCTCGAATGGTTACCATTAGTGTCTCTTAATTCTTTTTCGGAAACAAAGGGAGAAAAAAAAAAAAAAAAATAATGCCTACAGTAAAAGGGCTAATCAGTTATTTCTTTCATGGCCCCGAGCATGCCAATATTAGCACTGATGGTGCGTAAATGTAACTCGCTGTTCGAACAACTATTCAGAGTTCCTAGAGCTCCTTGTAAGGCTTGTTGGAAAACTCGCTGTCGGACCTGATTAATTGCTCTTTGTTGTTCAAAATGAATGGTTTCATTTTTGTAATTTTCTAATCGTTCCAAATTCTCATAAGTGGCATTAATCAAATTCTGTTTTTCTCGTTCTATCTCAGAGTATCCATTCACTCGAAACTCATCTGCTTCCATTTCCACTTTCCGTAAGCGAGCCCGGGCTTTTTCGAGCTGCTCAATAGCTCCTCCGCGTAGTTCTTCTGAATTTCGAATAGTACTCAGAATCCTCTGTTTTCGATTATCTAATAAATCACTTAATGAAAGTAGATTATTTTCCCATTCATTTCACAACTTCACTTCCATGATCTCTTCCCGAACCAAACATGAATCTTTCGATTCATTTGGCTCTCACGCTCAGTTACTTATGTTATGAGCATTCCCATATCTTTTAATGTAATGAGCCTACCCTCTCTTCTCTGTTCGTATTCCAAGATATGGAAACTGATACAAGACCAGAATATTCAGAGGACTCTTCCGACCAGACAAAAAAAATCTGTAATTGTCAGCAAAGTTGTTTTTTTTTTCTTCAAATCCAAAAAATTCTTCTTATTTTATACATAGGTCGTCGATTCAGCATTGGATAAAAAAAGGGCGAGACACCCATTTTTCCAGTAAATGGTTCAAATCATTTTATCGATATGAGTGTTCTATATCGGATAAATTGCCAACTATTCATTTTGAAACCATCTCCGTACTAACGTAGTGGTAGAAAGAGTACCATGTTGTGCCTGGACTTCAGGCGGTTTAGCTTTAACCATGTTAATGGTCCCACATTATTGGTTGATAGAGAATCAAAGTTGATTTACCAATGAGTCACGAAATGCTATGGTTCTTACATATGATTTCTTAATTTATTCAGAAGTAATTCGTCGAGATCGTGCACCTTTCTTCCCTATTTATAAATAAAAAAAAAAAGAAAATGCAGCCGGTTGGATCCAGCCTATTCTTGAAATACACAACTCGCACACACTCCCTTTCCAAAAAAGATCAATACACCAAGCACTACACTTAGATTTATTAGATTTGTTGCTAAAATATCGGTATTCAACCCGAAACTCCCGGCGGATGGCCAGTAACCCAAGGAAACGAAAGAATCGGTTACATTTTTCATATGCTCTCCTCTTATAGATAGGACTAACAAAATCGAACAGAGTTCTTTTTGTATTACTTCGTCCTGTTTTTTTATTATTGATTTCTTTTTTTTTATTAATTGACTTATTTTAAATATGAATATATTCATTTCATTTGAAATCATTTTCAAATTTCAAAAATGGATTCTTTAGTATTATTTTATTTCAATTGAAGTTCCCAATAAGATACTTATTAGGTCCCCGGTTTCATGTCAATTGCGAAATACCTGCAACGCTTCCTAAAAGTCAAAAGGGGTTTCCATTAAATTAAGGACGGGAAGTGAGAAAGCGAGTGGATCTACTAATTCCTCATCCTCAAATCAGACCTTCCCCGGAGTATTGTCTCAACGAAGAAGTGGAGTGAAGTTTTGATATAATTCGAAGAAGCAAGCGGTAAGTCGACGGCAATAAAATAAGAAAAGAAGTACGTATTTTCACGTTTATAGAATAGGATTAAACAAAAGGATTCGCAAATAAAAGCGCTAATGCCACGACCAGTCCGTAAATTGTTAAAGCTTCCATAAAAGCCAGACTAAGCAATAAAGTACCTCGTATTTTACCCTCTGCTTCTGGTTGTCTCGCGATACCTTCTACGGCTTGGCCCGCAGCAGTACCTTGACCAACTCCAGGTCCAATAGAAGCAAGCCCTACGGCCAATCCAGCAGCAATAACGGAAGCGGCAGAAATCAGTGGATTCATGGTAAGTTCCTCGCACCAAAATAAAGAAATGGTTAATGATACAATCAACCAATGAATTATTACTTATTATTCCATCACTAAGATCCACCCGGTCAAAGTAACTAAGAACTCCGAATTGAAGTGATGATATACTGAATCATCAGAACTACTTCGATATCTCGTTTTTAGTTCCTATCCATGGAGTCTTTGGAAATCCATACGGTT